CGCTTAGATTTATTAGATTGGTTGCAAAAATATCAGTATTAAACCCGAAACTCCCGGCGGATGGCCAATAACCCAAGGAAAGGAAAGAGTCGGTTACATTTTTCATACGGTCTCCTCTTTCTTATAGTTATAGCTTTCTTATATTTATAGATAGACTATTTTTTTTTTATTATGAATTTCCCTATTTCTAAATAGAAAATACTAAATTGAGTCAAAAAATATATTGATTTAGAAATGGGTTTGAATGGATTTTTTCCAATTGGAAATTTCCAATAAGCCTGATACTTATTCGATTCGAATTAGGTACCAGGTCTTATACGGGTCAGTTGCGAAATACCTCGTTTGTTACAATACAATTGCAATACTTCCTAAAAAAAGTTCGTCCATTGGACTAAGAAGGTAAAAGAAAAAGTGAGTTGTATCCTCAAACTCAAACCGGCGATTTCCGTAGGTTGTTGTTCCTAAGTAATTTAATTGTAAATTAAATTGTAGAAGTTAAATATTAAAAGGATTTGAAAAAACAAGAGCAGCAAATCCACGGAAATGAACAAAAATATGTGTTTTTAGGATTAAACAAAAGGATTCGCAAATAAAAGAGCTAATGCTACAACCAGCCCATAAATTGTTAAAGCTTCCATGAAAGCTAGACTAAGCAATAAAGTACCCCTTATTTTTCCTTCCGCCTCTGGTTGTCTCGCGATACCTTCTACAGCCTGTCCCGCAGCAGTACCTTGACCAACCCCAGGTCCAATAGAAGCAAGCCCGACAGCCAATCCAGCAGCAATAACGGAAGCGGCAGAAATCAGTGGATTCATGATAAGTTTTCCTCGCGCCAAAACAAAAATAAAGAAATAGTTAATGATACAATCAACCAATATTCAATTCACAATAACAGACGAAATGGAAAGGCTTCCATCGAAATCGCTATCTAAATTCACAATAGTAAGACAAATTAGATATATCTTTAGTTCATATATACCTAGTTAATGTCTAATATCACATATACATGTTTTTCTCCTAAAGCGTAAACCAAATATTGTATCTTAAAGTCATCGGGATTCTCGAATCATTCTTCGAAAGATTCACAAGAGTTGTCTTAATGGCGATTAGATTATATACACCGAGTTCAACCCCCCGTTCCTACGCAAACCAATCTTTTACAACTCAAAAATATCGTACCTTTTTTACAATTACTCTAGATCGTTTATATCTTTATTTATACCTTATATTTATCATTTATACCTTATATTTATCTTCCCTAAGTAGATTACCTTAAACGGCGCGTCAGGCTAAGCTAAAAACGACTGCGGCGGAAACTAGTCAATGATGACCTTCCATGGATTCGCCTATATAAGCCGCAGCTAGGGTTGCAAAAATAAGAGCTTGAATACCGCTTGTAAATAATCCAAGGAACATGACAGGTATAGGAACTACTAAAGGTACTAAAGAAACAAGAACAACAACTACTAATTCATCAGCTAAAATATTTCCGAAAAGTCGAAAGCTAAGTGATAAAGGTTTTGTGAAATCTTCTAAAATGTTAATAGGTAAAAGGATCGGGGTTGGTTGAATATATTTACCGAAATAACCCAACCCCTTTTTTGTAAGGCCCGCATAAAAATATGCTACGGACGTGAGTAAAGCTAAAGCAACGGTCGTATTTATATCATTTGTGGGTGCGGCTAACTCTCCGTGAGGTAACTGGATAAGTTTCCAGGGTAAAAGAGCCCCTGACCAATTTGAAACAAAAATAAATAGAAACATAGTTCCAATAAAGGGAACCCATGGACCATATTCGTCTCCAATTTGAGTTTTGCTCACGTCTCGAATGAATTCAAGGACATATTCAAAGAAATTCTGACCGTCAGTCGGAATGGTTTGTGGATTACGAACAGCTATAAGGGCTGAACCTAATAAAATAGCAATTACGACCCAAGAAGTAATAAGTACTTGGGCATGGACTTGGAAACTTCCTATTTGCCAATAGAAATGTTGGCCTACTTCCACACCGGATATATCGTATAAACCCTTTAGTGTTTTGATAGAACATAATAGAACATTCATATTACCCTCTGAAAGAAATAGAACTTAAAAAGGAATTATTTTGATTCAACCATCTTTTTTTCGATTTGCCTACTTGAATTATATATTTTAAGTATCAACTAATCACAGAAAATCTCCGGTTTTTATCTCTTTTATGCTAGTCAAGAATAATAACCGATTCACTAAATCGATTATATGGAGTTCCCCCCCAAAGTTACTTATCTTATTATTAATCAAGAATTTCGTATATAGCTAGAACGACCCTCACAAATTGCAAATACTAATTTGTTAAGAATTAATCGGATTGAAGCTATAGCGTCATCGTTGGCTGGAATCGAAATATCCGCGAGATCCGGGTCACAATTTGTATCGATTAAACAAATCGTTGGAATTCCCAAAGTGATACATTCTCGAAGAGCCGTATATTCTTCTTGCTGATCAACGATTATTACAATAT